TTATCACCAAAAATTCTCAGTTTATTAGAAAAACGTTTAACAAATGAATTGAAGAAATATAAATTTTGTAAAGAAGAGTAAACAGGCTTATATAAAAAGGATCCAATTAGGATTCCGCAAGAAGCTATACTAACTGAAAAAGTTGCATTTGTTATAAATTCATACCAATTCCAACCCATCCCTATTTTTTGATTTTGATGTAAAAGGTTTATAGACGGAGTTAACATTTTGGATAATATATCCAACTCCATTCCTTTTTGATTGAATTGATTGAAGAAAGGAATTCCTATGACACCAATGAACAAAGTAAATAAACCTAATACAAGCATAGGAAATAGCATCGTATTATCCGATTCATGGGGATACAAAAAACTGTTGTTAGTTCCGAAATAAGGAATAGTAAAGAAAGGCGCCGTCATACTTCTTCCATTACTATGGAGTTCTTTTTTATTTTTGAAAAAAAAAAGAATCCGTTTATACTTATTACTTGTTAATAAAGGTAATAAGGAAAAATTTGGTTTAATCAACCCCGGTCCTTCTCTACCCCATAAAGATGTTGAATAAACCGAGCTTTTTTTTTTTTCACTATAAGTTTGAAAAAAAACATTTAAATGGCCCTCAAAAGTAAGTAAATATATCCGAAACATATAAAATGCAGTTAAGCCCGCGGTGGAATAGGCAATTATTGCAAAAAGCGGTGAATACAACCAACTATCATTAAGAATTTGATCTTTAGACCAAAAACATCCAAGAGGCGGAATGCCACAAAGAGAAAGTGTACCTACTAAAAAAGATGTGTTTGTAATAGGCACCCGGTTTTTTAAACCTCCCATAAGAACCAAATTCTGACTTTTATCTGGAGAATAACCTACAATAGTTTCCATTGAATGAATAATAGCCCCGGAACCTAAAAACAACAATGCTTTAGAATAAGCATGAGTGATCAAATGAAACAAAGCCGCTTGATAAGAACCCATACCGAGAGACAACATCATATAGCCCAATTGAGACATTGTAGAATAAGCTAAACCCCTCTTAATATCCGTTTGAGCAAGACCTAAAGAGGCTCCTAAAAGTAATGTTATTATACCTATCAAAGCTATTAGCTTCGTTATGTAAGGTAAAACTATTAAAAGCGGGAGAAGCCGGGCGACAAGAAAAATTCCGGCCGCTACCATAGTAGCAGCATGTATAAGAGCTGAAATAGGGGTAGGACCTTCCATGGCATCGGGTAACCATACATGAAGTGGAAATTGAGCCGATTTAGCAATTGCACCAGCAAATAATAGAAAGGCGCACAAAGTATAAAATAAAGGATTACCCTCATTATTATAAACCAAGTTATTGAATATTTCAAATAAATCCCGAAATTCTAAACTGCCCGTTATCCAATAAAAGCCTAAAATTCCTACTAATAAACCAAAATCTCCAACGCGATTAGTCACAAACGCTTTTTGACAAGCATTCGCTGCAGTAGGCCGGGTGAACCAAAACCCTATTAATAGATAAGAACACATTCCAACGAATTCCCAAAAAAAATAAATTTGTATCAGATTAGAACTAGTAACTAATCCTAACATTGACGCATTAAAAAAACTCATATAAGCAAAAAACCTCAAATATCCCTGATCGTGAGACATGTAATTGTCACTATAAATAAGAACCATAATTCCAACAGTAGTGATTAATATTAACATAATAGAAGTAAGTGAGTCAATGAAATAACCAAATTCTAAACAAAAGTCATTATTGATAGTCCAAGACCATATAGATAGATAGATAGAAGGGTTATTCATTTGTTGAATAGCCAAATAGGTTGAAAAAATCATAACTATACTTAAGAATAAAATACTAGGAAAAACCCACATACGGCGAAGATCCTTTGTTGACTTGGGAAAAAGTAGAAGTCCTGCTCCTATTAATATAGGAACTGGAAGGGGAATAAAAGGTATAATCCATGAATATGGATATGTATATTGCATAAAAAAAAATTATTTTTATCTTAATTAATTGTTTCTGATTTATTGGCTCTTTGTTTTTTTGAAATGAAAGGAATCGGTTAATAAAATCAAAATATACAAAATATATAATTTTCTAGACTTAATTATTTTTACTATTTTCAACTATTTAAAATATTTAAAATCAAGAGATTTAAATTGTTTAAATGAATTACTATTGAAAACTAAAAAAAAAATATAGTACTTTTAGTAAAAAAAAAATTATTGCCTAAAATTGAAAATTTGATGTACTCTTTATGTGAGCTTGGGCAATTAATTTGGCAATTACTTTCCAAATTAATTGCCAAATTAATTGCCCAGGCTAGGGTTGGTTTATTAAAACTTTCTTTTTTTTTTTATTATTATTATGTATTTTAGCTCATTTTATTACCTGTATAAATATAAATACATGTAGAACCATAAAAAAAATTATACAGAGATGGTATACTGTCGTTTTTTATTATTTTTATATTTACATTTTTGCAATTTTTATTTTTCTATATTGATATTTTTATAAGGGTTATACTGGCTATAAAATAAATAGATAGCCAAAAATTCATAGTAAAAAACAATTCTTTTTTTGAACAATCGATAATAGATGTCTTTGACATCCAACTATATCAATTTAATACTTATTCTTTTTTTTAATGGCAGTTCCAAAAAAACGTATTTCTATTTCAAAAAAACGTATTCGTAAAAATCTTTGGAAAAAAAAAGGATATTGGGCAGCATTGAAAGCTTTTTCATTAGCTAAATCTCTTTCTACAAGGAGTTCAAAAAGTTTTTTTTATGCAACAAATAAATAATAAAAGATTGGAAAAATCTGAGTTGCTTTGATTCGAAAAGAAGTCCGTCTAATTTGTTTCTAATTAATTGTAAATTTTTTATAATGTCTTTATAAGTTTTAGATTATAAGTTCTAAACAATTTATAAAAATTATTATTTTATTATAATTATAATAAAATTTTCTTTATATTAGGTTTTTATTTCTCTATATATATACGGTAATATAAATAGATATAAAATGAAAAACTTCTATTCTCTAATGTTTTGGGTTAACCCGATCAATAACAATGAGAAATTAAATTTGTTTCCCTTTTCGAATTCAAAAAATCTTTTTTCTTTGAAATAAAGAATCAACACAAAAAGAAGATTTAACCTTTCTTTTGAGTATGTTTTATGGTTTTTATGATGGGGAAAATAAGAATCCCCATCTATTCGATAATAAAAAAGTTTGAGCTTTTATTGTCTATATTGTATATAATAACTATACTCTTTTGTATATTACCTGTATATTGAATATATTTATTAAACTAATTAAATTAGAGAAGAACATATAGAAATTTTGTAGTCCCTAATAGATTGTTAAAACTAATAAATTAAAATGTGTTTTATAACTTGCTAAATAATTGTTTCTTTAAGTCACTATCAATAGATCCACCCTGACTTGAAATTGAACCTAATTAAAAAAATAAAAGCCCCTTGCCTTTTTTAAGTGATTATAGGGCGAATACGCGGATTTTCGATTTTACCTTTCTACTTGAGGATCAATCAAAAAATATAAATTGCATTAAATTGACTACTTCACTCTCGCCAATTGAATCTAAAAGGCGTTATTATGATTTAGAACAAGCCGCTATGGTGAAATCGGTAGACACGCTGCTCTTAGGAAGCAGTGCTAGAGCATCTCGGTTCGAGTCCGAGTGGCGGCATGTCATTTTCTAAAAGAGCGAGTCCTATGCTAAGTTCAACTCCCGAGTTGAATTCAATTATCCTATAATTGAACTAATTGAAATTGAATTGAACCCTCTCCCCCCTTTTTTTTTTATTTGTTATGATATTTAAAACTTTAGAGCATATATTTACACATATATCCTTTTCAGTCGTTTCGATTGTAATTACAATTAATTTGCTAACCTTATTAGCAGATGAAATCGTAGGACTATCTGATTCGTCACAAAAGGGGATGATGACTACTTTTTGCTGTCTAACGGGATTATTAGTTATTCGTTGGATTTATTTGAAACATTTCCCATTAAGTAATTTATATGAATCATTAATCTTTCTTTCATGGAGTTTCTCCAGTATTCATATCGTTCCGTATTTTCAAAAAATGAAAACCTATTTCAATTTAAACGCAATAACTGCGCCAAGTGCTATTTTTACCCAAGGTTTTGCTACTTCAGGTCTTTTAACTGAAATGAATCAATCCGAAATATTAGTACCTGCTCTCCAATCCCATTGGTTAATGATGCACGTAAGTATGATGGTATTGGGCTATGCAGCTCTTTTATGCGGAGCATTATTATCACTAGCTCTTTTAGTCATTACATTTCAAAAATTCATCCTAAATTTTCATAAAAGCAAAAATTTAGTAAACGAGCCATTTTCGCTGGGCAAGATTCAATACATAATAGAAAAAAAAAATCGTTTAATAAAAACTTCTTTTATTTATTCTAGGAATTATTACAGGTTTCAATTGATTGAACAATTGGATCTTTGGGGTTTTCGTATTATTAGTCTAGGATTTATCTTTTTAACAATAGGTATTCTTTCGGGAGCAGTATGGGCTAATGAAGCATGGGGGTCATATTGGAATTGGGATCCAAAGGAGACTTGGGCATTTATTACTTGGACCATATTTGCAATTTATTTACATATTCGAACAAATAAAATTTTGAAACGTGAAAATTCTGCAATTGTGGCCTCGACGGGTTTTCTTATAATTTGGGTATGCTATTTTGGGGTTAATTTATTAGGAATAGGGTTACATAGTTATGGTTCATTTACATTAACATCTAATTGAATTGAAGAAAGTACTTGAACAATACAAAATAAACATAGGAAAGTATAAGTGTATATAAGAAAATTTGGTGTAATCAAGGGAGAACCCTTTGAATCCATTAATGGAAATGCAAAAACTCAAAGCAAAGGGGTTCTCCCTTGATTACATACAGAATTAGAATATAACTCCCATTTATTTTACTCAAACTTTAGAGAAGAAAAAGTACTTTTTTTTGATTGTCCAACAAATAATTTTGAAAATAAGAATATTTTTGTTTCATTTTTTGGTTTACTCACGAAAATTATGGATAAAAAAAATTAGATAGAAGAGCTTCGACTTTCTCGACTGATAGTGAGAAAACGAAATCCGGATAAATGCCAATAGCTATTACAGGTAAAAGAATCGAGATCGAAAGAAACAATTCCCGCGGCCCAGAATCAACAAAATAAGAGTTTGGGGCATTAAAAAGCTTGTATCCATAGAACATCTGGCGTAACATAGATAATGAATAAATAGGAGTTAATATTATTCCAATTGCCATCACAAAAGTAATTAGGATTTTGGGCATTAAAAGATATTTTTGGCTAGTAAGTATTCCAAAAAATACTATTAATTCTGCAACAAAACCGCCCATGCCCGGTAATGCAAGAGAGGCCATTGATAAGATACTGAAAGTCGTAAATAGTTTTGGAATTCTGATAGCCATTCCACCCATTTCATCGAGATAAACGAGACGTATTCGATCATAACTCGTTCCTGCCAAGAAAAAAAGTGCAGCGCCAATAAATCCATGAGAAATTATTTGTAAAATGGACCCGTTGAGTCCTGTATCGCTTATAGAACCAAGTCCTATAATTATGAAACCCATATGGGATACAGAGGAATAAGCTATTCTTTTTTTTAAAGTACGTTGACTGGGAGATGTTGAAGCTGCATAGATTATTTGAATTGTGCCTACTATAATCAACCAAGGAGAAAATATAGAATGGGCGCGAGGCAATAATTCCATATTGATCCGAACCAATCCATACGCGCCCATTTTTAATAAGATTCCAGCTAGAAGCATACAAGTACTGTAATGTGCCTCTCCATGAGTGTCTGGTAACCAAGTATGTAAGGGTATAATCGGCAATTTAACAGCAAAAGCAATAAAAAACCCAATATAGAAGAGAATTTCGAGTTCTATAGGATATGATTTATTCGCTGATGTTTCAAAATTTAATGTTGGTTCATTATAACCAGCTAAACAAATACCTAGAATTGCCATTAATAAAAAGGCGGAACTTCCCGCAGTGTACAAAATAAATTTTGTCGCGGAATACAAACGTTTCTTTCCCCCCCACATGGATATAAGTAGATAAACTGGAATTAATTCTAATTCCCACATGATGAAAAAAAGTAAAATGTCTTGAGAAGAAAATGGTCCGATTTGACCGCTATACATTGCTAACAGCAGAAAATGGAATAATCGGGATTCTCGAGTAACCGGCCGAGCCGCTAAAGTAGCTAAAGTAGTGATAAATCCCGTCAGCAAAACGGGTCCTATCGAAATTCCATCTATTCCCAATCTCCAGGAAAAATCAAAAAAATGTATCCATTTATAATCCTCTATCAGTTGGATTAACGGCTCGTCCAATTGGAAATGATACCCGAATACATAGGTTGTTAGAAGGAGTTCTATTATACATATAGAAATAGTATACCACCTAATTGCCTTATTTCCTCTATGAGGAAATAATAAAATTAGGGAACCCGCAAATATTGGCAAAACAACAATTATCGTTAACCAAGGAAAAAAATTCGTAGTAAAAATAAGATAGACTTGGACCAGAAAAGCGCGTGCTCAAATCTAAATATATATTTAGATTTGAGCACGCGCTTTTGTCGGTAAAGGTAAAAAAATCAAATGTAGTCGTATTTAAGTCGGGTTTTTTGGAACGTATCAATAAGCTAGACCCATACTTCGAGTTGTTTCATGCCACAAATAAACCCGAACACTCAAGAAATCCGTTGGACAGGCGGATTCACATCTTTTACAACCCACACAATCCTCGGTTCTTGGAGCCGAAGCAATTTGCTTAGCTTTACACCCGTCCCAAGGTATCATTTCTAATACATCCGTGGGGCAAGCTCGGACACATTGAGTACACCCTATACACGTATCGTAAATCTTTACGGAATGTGACATTGGATCTATCTATTATTTTTTTTTTTAATAAAAAAATTTCGATTTAGTAAACTTGTAAATGAATCATATATTTAGATACTAAATGAATCAATGATTCCGATTGATTAGAAAAATTAGAATCAATCCACTTATGGATTCACTCATGGGAGAGAACCAAGATACTTTGATTTCTTATATTTTCGCAAACATGATCATCCAAAATGTATAATACAAGCTAATTCCAATTTAGGAATATTCTAATTTGTATGGTTAATACTACTATACTACTTATTTAACAAATTCGATTGATTGATACGAATTGATTTTCTATTACGATAAATTGACGAAACAATAGCTGGTCCAATAGCTGCTTCGGCCGCTGCAATGGCTATAACAAAAATGGAGAAAATATTTCCTTTTACTTCGCGGCTATCAAAAAAATCAGAAAATGTTACTAAATTTATATTAACTGCATTTAGTATAAGTTCAAGACACATAAGAGCTCTAACCATATTTCGGCTGGTGATCAATCCGTAGATACCGATAGAAAATAAGTAGGCACTCAAAACAAGTACATGTTCCAGCATCATTGAACGACTCCTTAGTAATTTCGATTCATTTCAATATAAGATGAGCAATGCATTTAATTTAATTTACTAGAATATAATATAAAAAAAAAGTATGGAACAAAGAAATATATTGGGAATGGGTCGAATAAAAAAAATTTCTATTTTAGACATAAACAATTTCAAATTATGGAAATAAATGCGATAATACAGAATGAAATTTGATTTGGATTGCTGTTGATAAGTTAAGAGAATTTTTTCTTATTATTATTGGCGCGCCGCGGAAATTGCACCTATCAAACCGGCTAAAAGAATTATTGAAATGAATTCAAAGGGAAGAAAAAACTCTGTTGATAAATGAATTCCAATTTGTTGACTATTACTTATCAAATCATGTTCTATAATCTGGTTTGCCCTTGTAGTCCAAACAATCCCGTACCATGACGTATCCGTAATAGTAGTCATTAGTAAACCAAACATACTTGTACAAACCAGCAAAGTAACCCCATTCCCGACAGTCCAAAGATTCAAATCTTTGTCATATTCTGAACCGTTCATAAACATTACAGCAAATATTACTAAAACATTTATAGCTCCCACATAAATAAGGAGTTGTGCAGCAGCTACAAAATATGAATTTGATAGAATATAGAATAGGGATATAGAAACAAGAACTAATCCCAATGAAAAGGCAGAATAAATTGGGTTTATAAGTAATACTACTCCTATACCGCCTAAGATAAGACCTAATCCCAGAACAACTAAAAGAAAATCATGTATGGGTCCATTCAAATCCATTATATGTAGGATAAGAGATAAATAACTCAAAAAAATTTTCATGACCTTATTGAAACCAGACCAGAAAAACTAGTGGATTTGCTGATTCCTAATAAATTTATACTTGCATTAAATCCTAGGGAGTGTAAATTAATGGGGGTACAGTTAGTGTACAAATTTTATTTTTTCTCTGAATAGAGCAGCTCGAATACGAAACTAACCGTTTAGAAATAATGTCAGAGATATTAATTAATGAATGTTCAATCCAAATTAAGACGCAATTCTTACCAACGAATAACCAGTGGATATTTGTAGTTATTGAGATCAAACAAAACGGAAAAACTCATTTCGTGAAATCAAAACTGCACCTTAGTAATTAAAAAATTTGCTTTAATCAAGGATTTACTGATTTTGAATTTGAGGCGAATTCAAAATAGTTCGAATTGTATAATCGGCAATTATTACTATTGGTAAACGCCCCAGAGCTATTTGATTATAATTTAATTCATGACGATCATAAGTAGAAAGTTCATATTCTTCAGTCATTGCTAAACAGTTTGTTGGACAATACTCAACACAGTTACCACAAAATATACAGATTCCGAAATCAATACTGTAATTAAGTAATCGTTTTTTTCGAATATCAGTTTCCAATTTCCAATCAACGACGGGTAGATCTATAGGACATACACGAACGCATACTTCACAAGCAATACATTTATCAAATTCAAAATGGATTCGCCCTCGGAAACGCTCCGCAGTGATTACTTTTTCATAAGGATATTGAATAGTTATGGGTAAACGATTTACGTGGGATAAGGTAATCATGAAACTTTGACCAATGTACCTTGCAGCTCGTACTGATTGTTGACCATAATTCATGAACCCAGTTACCATAGGGAACATATGTTGAATATATATATAATTTTTTCTTTGTTTATTTCTCTTTTTTGACCCAAGTTGGGAATATAGGCTATCATAGTCTTTTACAGTGAAAATAGTTGAGAAGAAGTTGTTAATAATAGATTACCGAGAGAAATAGGTAAAAGAAATTTCCATCCAAGATTCAACAGCTGGTCCATTCTTATCCTAGGTAAAGTCCATCTTGTTATGATAGGAATGAACAAGAACAAATAAGTTTTAACTAATGTAATAAAAATATCAATTGTCTGTTCAAAAACACCGTATGGTTTATTCATTTCAAAAAACTCAGAAAGAAATATGTGCGGAATAGAGATAGTCCAGCCTCCCAAATAAAGAACTGTTACAAATAATGAAGAAACTAATAGGTTTAAATAAGAAGCAACATAAAATAAACCAAATTTGATACCCGAATATTCGGTTTGATAACCTGCTACTAATTCTTCTTCTGCTTCGGGTAAATCAAAGGGTAATCTTTCACATTCTGCTAGAGAAGAAATTAGAAAAATAATAAACCCTATAGGTTGACGCCACAAATTCCATCCCCAAAAACCATATTTTGATTGTGCCTCAACTATATCAACTGTACTTGAACTATTAGATAATCATAGTCGGTGATACCATCACTGTTTCCATCGCTATTCCAGAACCGTACATGAGATTTTCACTGCATACGGCTCCTTGATGACCTTAAATAAATCTAAGGATCGAGTCAGTATTATTTTTTTTATATCTTTATAAGATGGATAGGGTAAAAATATATTCTACGATCCCGAATTAGACCAATTGAATTCTATTTGTTCTGCTTTAATAATTATATATATTTAATAATAAATTCGAATATCTATTTTAAATTAAATTCGAATATCTATTTTAAATTAATTTGAATTAAAATAAATTAAAGTGCTGCTGAATTGATCTCGTCCTTTGATTTAATAATTTCAAAAATTTTTTGAAATTTTATTTGTTGAGTAATAACTTAACTCTTCAATCAAATACTCGTTATAAAGATATCAATAACCCTTCCTTTTTATATACGAAAAGAATTTTACATTAATTCTGGAATTATGATCTGAATTCTATTTAGATAAATATGAATATAGAACAAAGAAAAATACAAAGAAAGACGACTAAAAAGATAGTTTTTATCCTTTAATTGTATTTCTTTCTCTTCTTTTTTTTTGTGGTTTCTATGTCTTCTTTCTGTTTCTGCGAAACGTGTAGTTACAAAATCAAACCAAAGTAAAGGATTATTTCGTTGCCAACAGTCATTTATTTAATCGACGGATAGGAGCATACTCTGGATCGGAATTGTAGGGAGTACTGCCTAATCATTTCTACTAACTGAAAGCCCCAATTAATATTCTTTGTACATTATGCAGAAATATTCTTATTATTTTACATAATCTCCATTACAAATCCTTTATGTATCTTGGTGTTTCTACTCATCCACTCGTTTTTGTTCAATCATCCGTTACGTTAAGGTAATCCATGTATGATAATAAATACAAACAATAGTGAAAACTCACTCTAGTTTATCTTTTTAGCCCGCTTCAAGTCAGGATGACTAGTTACCCAATCTTGGGGAAAAGACTTTCGTTTGCTTAGGTTTATTTCCGTTTGGCTCTCTAACATTTATACATATCAAATGAGACTCAATTTTTTTACAGCTAGTTTATATATAAGCTGTTTTCTTTCACTCATATAACCCTCAGGTTTAGTTGATCCAACTGAATAAAAAATGAAGATATTTACTCAATTTATTCCGCTCTCTTACTATCAAATAGAAAGGAAGAAATATGGAAAATTTTATGTCTTAACGAATCGCACATAGAGATATTGATAAGACACATAAAGTTAATGGTATTTCATAACTAATGGATTGAGCAGCCGCTCGTAGACCACCTAAAAAAGAATATTTATTATTTGATCCATATCCTGACATAAGAAGGCCGATGGGAGCAATACTTGAAATGGCAATCCATAAAAAAATACCAATATTGAGATCCGCTAAAACAAGATGAGAACCAAAAGGAACTACCAAATAGCTTACTAAAATGGATATGACCGCTATGGAAGGTCCGATACTGAATAAACGAGTATCTCCTCTAGATGGAAAGAGGGTTTCTTTGAAAAGTAGTTTTGCCCCATCAGCTAACGCTTGAAGAACTCCTAAAGGCCCAGCGTATTCAGGGCCAATACGTTGTTGTATCCCTGCGGATATTTCTCTTTCTAACCATACAATTACTAGTACACCTATTGTTATTCCTAATACAGGAGTAAAAACAGGAATAAGTATCCATAGAATTCCATAAGCCTGTTTTAAAAATTCCAATCTAGAAAAAGAATTGATATCTTGTACTTCGATTCTATCAATTATCATTTTAACGATCAACTTCTCCCATAATGATATCTATACTACCTAGTATTGTCATAATATCAGCCAATTTCATTCTTTTAACTAACTCAGGAATAATTTGCAAATTGATAAAACCAGGCGGGCGGATTTTACACCTCCAAGGAAAAACACTCTGATCCCCTATCAAAAAAATACCTAATTCCCCCTTTGGGGCTTCAACTCTCACATAGAGTTCTTGTTTGGGCAATTCAAATGTAGGAGAAGGTTTTTTACTAATAAATCGATAGTCAAAGTCATTCCAGTCTGGATTCCTTTCTCTATCAAAATATCGGATTTCTAAATTCTCATATGGTCCTCCCGGAATTCCTTCTAGAGCCTGTTGAATAATTTTGATGGATTCCGTCATTTCGCCAATGCGGACGAGATATCGAGCTAATGAATCTCCTTCTTTTTGCCACTGTACTTCCCAATCAAATTCGTCGTAACACTCATAACGATCAACTTTACGGAGATCCCATTGTATTCCAGAGGCTCGCAACATTGGTCCTGATAAACCCCAATTTATTACTTCCTCTCTTCCAATAATGCCTATCCCCTCAACTCGTTCTAAAAAAATAGGATTTCGTGTAATAAGTTTTTGATATTCAGTAACTCCTGTTAAAAAATAATCGCAAAAATCTAAACATTTATCTATCCAGCCATAAGGTAAATCGGCCGCTACTCCTCCAATACGAAAAAAATTATGCATCATTCTCATACCAGTGGCAGCTTCAAATAGATCATATACTAACTCTCTTTCTCTGAAAATATAGAAGAAAGGAGTCTGCGCCCCAATATCTGCCATAAAAGGGCCGAGCCATAACAAATGCGAAGCTATACGACTCAACTCCAACATAATTGTTCGGATATAGCTGGCCCTTTTAGGTACTTGGATATTTCCGAACAACTCTGGTCCATTTACGGTTATTGCTTCTGTGAACATAGTAGCTAAATAATCCCAACGCGTTACATAAGGCAAATATTGTATAATTGTTCGGTTTTCCGCAATTTTTTCCATTCCTCGGTGTAAATATCCTAATATTGGTTCACAATCAATAACATCTTCACCATCGAGAGTAACGATGAGTCGAAGAACACCATGCATTGATGGGTGGTGAGGTCCCATATTTACTATCATGAGGTCGTTTTTTGTAGCTGGTATATTCATAGGTTTTTACTCGATTCATTTTTTCATGAGTTACTGAAAGTTAAAATAAGTTCATTAAAATTCAAGATCTACTAACTCAAATAATTAAAAACGACCCTTCAAACTCAAATTAACGCGTTTTTGATTCGCGAATATCTAACTGATTAATTAATTGTTTATAACGTATTCTATTTTTCTTTGACAAATAAGACAGCATTCTTTGGCGTTTTCCTAAAATTTTCCGGAGGCCTCTCTGAGATAAATAATCTTTTCTGTGCAATTCCAAATGTAACGAAAGTTTTCGTATCCTATTAGTGAGCCTTAGTATTTGAAATTCAACAGACCCCCGGTTTTCTTTTTTTTCTTCGTGCGAAATAACAGAGATGAATGACTTTTTTACCATAAAATTTAATTTCCCCCCCACTGGCCTTTAATTACTAGATATATTTTTTATTATCAATAAAAAAAGTGCTACTCTTTTTTTATTTATTATTATTTTAATATTTGGCATACACGCTATAATAATCTTTTAGTATCATGTATCAGAATGGAATGTAAAACAATGTATGTGTGCATGTCTTTGTCTTCATATAAAAATATAGCGCGGGCAATAAAGTCAATCCGTATTTTACTTTTTTTGAGTACACGGGTCAGTTCAGTTTTAAAATTGTGGATACATATGTATCCTTAGCAAACCGAAACGACTGCCATTATTGGTATCAAACCAATAGCGATTCATACAAGCGAAATCTTCTAAGCGATAATTAGGCCAAAGAAAAAATTTTAATTTAATTAGTGTATTTGTCTCTCTTTTTCTTTTAGTCAAAACTTGACTCTTTCCCTTATTTTCATTCCTAAATGGCGCATTTAGAGGTATACCATTTCTATTCATAGAATAGAAACAAATTAGAATTCTGAAGTCTCTACGACGTCTGGGGGATAAAAGACTTTCAGGAACAAACAAATCATAATAAGTTTTGTCTCGATTTTCAGTCATCTTTTGAGGCTCTGGAATTAATGCATCAGAATGCGGCTTATCACCATGGCCCTTTTGTTGGAATCTTTGATTAATTATATGGTTGCTGTTATGAATTAACGAAATCCCCAGAGTTTGATGCATAATAAAATGTCCCGCACTTTTTATAGACAGACGAATGGGTTCTATAAGTACTATTGCCTTTTTAAGCAATTGTGTAAGAGTTAAATTTTCCTCAAGCAGAAAAATACCCAGATTTAGTTCCCTCTTTTGAGTGGAGATTATAGCAATTTCTTTTGTGTTTAGAAGTCTAAGCAGGAGACAATATACGTTAATGTTATTTATTATTTTTTTATTTAAAACACCAGCCCATCTCAATTGAAAAAGAAAATATCTTTTTAGGAAAAAATCTAATTTCGCGTATATGTTGTTCTGGTATGATTTTGTCTTTTTCTCTTTTTTCATCTTTGCTATCCCAAAATTTTCTGCAATATCTTTTTCATAGTTTAATAGAGTTGATTCAAAATCTGGCTGGATTGTGCATTCTTTTTCCCTTTTCTTTTGTTTTTCTAATGAAAAAATTAATCTAAAAAAATTGCTTTTTTTCTTTACAGTGGTTTTTTTATTTCCATTAAAATTTAAAAGGAGTGACTTGATTGGTATGGTCCATGGTTTTTTTTTATATAAATTATATAGTATAAAAAATTCTGGAAAACACCAAAGTTGGAACTTAAACTTAAATATGTAACAATTTAGTAGTGCTTCATTCATATTCATGCTCATCCAATTAAAAAGTTTTTTTTTTTTATTGAATCGATTGATCCCTTGATTTTGCTGAATTGTGGTAAAAAAACGAACTTTCTTATTGATTTTCGCGCTTTTTTGATAATTATTAGTTCTAATCTTAATATATTTACTACTGTTGTTGTCAATATCCATATTTCTACATACCCCAATATCAATTTTATTTCTAAAAAACAAATTGAGAAATATCCAATGATAAAACGTTCTAGTCGACTTTTTCTTTATATGTATAATATTATTTTCTACTAGAAAATTTTGTACTAGAATACCTACCAACATATTAAAAAATTGGCGTTTACTTTTGTCGGAATTTGAAAAAAAAAATTGATTATGATTTACTTGTTCAAATAATCCAGAAATGGAGGAATTCTTTTTATCTTCAGACTTAATAAAACTATATGATAAAAGGTCATATCTCTCTTGTTTTTTAACATTTTTTTTTTTTTCGAAGTTAATTAATCCTTTTTTTTCATAGGAAAAATTTTTATTGAAATAGTTATTTTGAATTATAGAGTGTTGATTTACTCGATTTTTACTTTCTTGTGGTATGAACTCAGATAAATCATCTTGATAATAACCTTTTAACCCATTTTTACATTGATGTATTGTTCGAAAATTGTGAAAGTTCTTATGGTTCAATTTGGAATGTAATGTTTTCTTTGTTCCAATAAAATAATTCTTTATTTTTTTTTTAATAAAAAGGGATGTTACATTAGATTGAACGACGGATCTTAATGTTAACTTATATAACTTAAAAAAGTTCAAAGCCCTGTTTTGGGATAATTTGTAAAACACATATGCTTGTGACAAATAAGATAAGTCACAAAAAGAATGTAAACTCTTATTACTAATATTAGAAAGTGGCTCTGTTATAGTATAAATAATTTTATTTATATTTTTGTTTGTTTTAGCAATTTTTTCTTGCTTTGTTTCATTATTGCAAATATAGTTAGGGTCGGAAAAAAAGTTAATAAAGGAGCTGTATTTATTAATTTTTTTTTTTGTTCCTTCAAAAACAAAAACAAAAAGTTGTACAGTTATTCTAGAAATATTCTTGATATATATATAAATATTTCTATGTATACTTTCAACGAAAAAGTTTATAAAATAATAGGTTTTACGAATAAATCGAACACTTATTCTTTTTAAGCGTTTCAAAATCGTTTTTGGCGATTCCAATATTTTATCATCATAGTTGATTTTATTCGAAATAATATTTATATGTAGGCTTCTAAATTCTTTGTTATTGTCTTTTGACATTTTTTGTATTTCATTTACAATTGTCTTTGTTATAGTAGTTAGCCCTTGTAGTTTGTGTTTTCTCAATGCACAAGTTATGCACTTCATAGATTGAATATTAATGGACGATTCATGAATTATCTCATTATTTCTTATCCATTTTTTTGTTTCTTTTGAGACATTTAGAAAAATTATTCTTCTTTCTTTTAAAATTCTTAGACCCGTAAAACACTTCTTTTTCAATTTTTGACGTTTTTTTTTGAGTTCTTTAAAAATAGGTTCAAAAAATGAAAATTGTTTTCGTGGAGAACTAAAAGGAAGTTTGGTTTCCATTCCCCAAACGGTTAAAAAAAAACAATCATTTTCTTTTTCTTTATTTTTCAGTGTATAGGTATATCTTTCTCGTAGTTTAGATTTGTGCCAAGGTTTAAGACGAAAAGGAAATAAGATTTTTATCTGAATACCCTCTGTTAACCAGTTTTTAGGAAATTCTTTTTCTGATAATTGAATGCAGTTATAAGTGCATTTAACATGCATTTCCTTACGCCAATCAGTTAAATCTTCGGACCATTCAGGAAATTGAAATAATAGCATACGGATGATATTTTTAACTATTATCAATGATGGTAATATTATATATTTTCTTATAATTGATTGGGTTACTAACATAAGACTCCTTAGTACTTGAGCCAATACAAAGCTATCCCAGGCTTCGGCTATTTCTATCCGTCTTTTTTCTCTTCTTTTTTCTTCTTCTTCTTTTTTAGTACTTTCTTTTGTCATTTTATTTGTATAATCTATAATTTTTAATTCTGTATTTTTCCATAGCCAATTTTCAATTTTTTTTTTAATTAGTTCGGAAATCTCAAAAGAAAGGGAAGGGTCGTTTCGTTCCAAAAAAGAGGGGGAATTCATATTTGCTTCAGAAACTTTACAAATAACTGTTTTACGTCTTTGGGCTCGGATCGAGCCTAGGATTAGGTCTCGTCGAAAATCCGGTTGTTGTGAATAACGTATCACAAAAATGTCATCTGCGCCGTTCGTATTAAGATCTTGGAGATTATTAAAAGTATTGTTATATTCTAGATAATCATTAAAAACTGCTATACGTTTGCTTTTTCTTGACCGAACCGGTGGACGCTTTCCCCAAAGTTCTATGCTTTGGTATTGTTCTTCCGCTTGTTCTAAATGGTCGAATAATTTGTGTGACCATCGAGGGACGTTTTTTATGATTTCTTTTAGCGCAATAAATTGTTTTCTAATTTTTTTATTGTTAGGATCAGTTTGAACGTTTTCAAATATAATTTTTTTTTTTCGACCTTCTGAATTAATTCTTACTTGTTTAGATTCAAGAATTAAATAATTTTTTTTTAAATTTGATGTTGGTTTTCCATCAAATTCTTTTTTTTCCTGTTGAAATTTTAAGTTCTGAATAATAAGAAAAATACCAAAAATCTTATTTATCCAACTCCTTTCTATGTAATTTTGTATGGAAATTTTATCCTTGATTGAAAGCCAAAAATATTTAAAAATTTGTCCTCGGGAGGCACCATTTAAGAAAGTGTCATATACTTGAGGTAAGTATATTTTTTTTTTATTATTGAAAAATTTGCATAATCTCTTTCTGTTCTCCAGTTCATCGAGAATCAGACATTTTTTCCCTACAATTTTATCTATAGTCTTTACTCTCGATATAAATTTGTTGATTAGATTTTTTCTTTTT